TTAGATCTTAGGTCACCAAAGAAAACTCCATTCTTATTTACTTTGATTCCGATAAGCTAACTACTTGTTTGCTACAAATAAAAAAATGGAACTTAGTGCGCTCTACTTGATTGAATTGGAATTCAAAGGAAAGAAGGCGTGGAGCTTAAATAACTCACTCAGAACGCTTTTTAAAGGATTACGTGGTACGATTAGGTCGAATAAGCCCTTCTGGAATAAATATTCAGCCGCTTGTGAACCTTCGGGTACTGTTTTATTCAATGTTTGTTCAATTACTCTTTTACCCGCAAATGCAATGTAGGAATTGGGTTCGGCAATAATGATATCTCCCAACATACCAAAACTAGCTGTTACCCCACCAGTAGTAGGAGATGTAAGGATTGATACATAAAATAACTTTTTATTTGATTGATAATCATATAAGGCAGACGATATTTTAGCCATTTGCATCAAGCTCAAACTTCCTTCTTGCATACGCGCCCCTCCCGAAGCGCACACTATAATAAGAGGTAGAAATTGATTGGTAGCATACTCAATCAAACGGGTGATTTTCTCCCCGACTACGGATCCCATACTACCCCCCATAAACTGAAAATCCATAACCCCAATTGCTACGGGAATACCATTTAGTTGACCTACGCCTGTTTGAACAGCCTCAGTTAATCCTGTCTTTCTTTGATAAGAATCAATACGATCTTTATAAGGCTCCTCCTCCGAATGAAATCCAATGGGATCCAGAGAGACCATGTCTTCATCCATAGGATCCCAAGTACCGGGATCGATCGAAAGTTCGATTCTTTCTGAACTACTCATTTTCAAATGATATCCACATTGTTCACAAATATTCATTTTTGATTTCAAAAATTTCTTATAATTTAATCCATAACAATTTTCGCATTGAACCCACAAATGCCTGTATTTTTGAGTTGCATCGAGATCATTAGACCTTTCTCTTAGAGTTAAATCGCTACTCTTCGCGCGAGTTTGTATACTGGACCTCCCGCTTTCACTACCAGTTCTACGTTTATCAAAAACGCACCTATAAATGTAACTGTCACTACTATCACTTACAATGGACGTATCAATACAGATTTGAGACTGAAGATAACTGTCAATGCAACTAGTAATGTTATTATTCCAACTAGAGTGAGTATCATACATATAACGATTGTATAAGGAATCTTCACTCGTGGATCCATTATTCATAGAACTCGAATTGCGATAACTAGAAAAAGAACTTTCTAGTTCACTCAGAAAAGAATGATCCTTGTCAATCTCAAAAATCTGATTTTCAATATCAAAATAGATAGAATAACTGTCTCCATTACTATCCCTAACTAAAAAAGTATCATCAGAGATGAAATTCCGAATGTCTTTGACGCCAAATAAATGATCGACATTACTGTAACTAGAATTGTCACGACCCCTCCAACTATGAATGTTTTTAGCCCTACCTTTTCTATTCGGATCTTCACTTTCACTAGTATTTTCAATAGGACCAAGATTGTCCGTTGATTTCTTTATCCCATACCTGCGTTCTAACTCCTTCTTAAACACCATCGAATTAAACCACCATCTTTCCATAGAGTTTTCTTGCCCCCTATTTGCATAAAAATACAATAGATGAATAGTCATTCGATCCACAATTCTTTATTTTTATTTGAAAATCTTAGTTCCTATTAGACTAAACATAGAAATTAAATCACTTCTAATAAGAAGTGTGAAAAAGGATTCTCTTTTTGTGGGAATCCGGGGGTAAGACTTCACTATATATGAATATGATGGAATCCCTTTTCATTCTAACTATAATGATAAAAGGCGGTTTTTCCTATATCTTCGCATCGAACAAAAAAAAGAAATATTTGTTCTCTCCTACAAAGAATTTTTTCGTAAAATCTCGTCTAATAACTAACTAATAAATAAAGGTTCTATTCCAACACGGAACGAAAAAAACAATATACAGAATGCATCGAAAGATTTGTGATACTTCGCTTGAGTCAGGGAAACTACAGGATATATAAAGAATATACCAATCCTAAGGATCCATAGGTTTAATTGTGGATCCAAGACAACAATAGAAAGATTTGAGTCTTAGATTTGCTATTTCAAATCTTGTATATCTAGAGATATATGTATTTATCCAAAATACATGCAATAGAATCTTTGTATTCGGCTCAATCCTTTTAGTAAAAGATTGGGCCGAGTTTAATTGTAATTCAATTAAGAGAACCGAGAGTAATTACTTGTTATCTTACTTATCCAAAGTATCCATTGCTGCAAACTCAAATTTGATCTCTTTCCATACCTCACAAGCGGCAGCTAGTTCAGGACTCCATTTGCAAGCCTCACGGATAATTGTATTACCCTCAGAAGCAAGATCACGTCCTTCATTACGAGCTTGCACACATGCCTCTAGAGCTACTCGGTTAGCTACGGCACCTGGCGCATTACCCCAAGGGTGTCCTAAAGTTCCTCCACCGAACTGTAGTACGGAATCATC